TAGTAAAGCCGAAGTCAATGGGGGTACTATCGTGAAAAGGTTAAAACCTCGGGCTCGAGGACGTAGTTATCCGATAAAAAGACCCACCTGTCATATAATTATTGTAGTGAGGGATACCTCTAAAACGAAAACGGACCAGGATATATATTTAGAAACAAAGGATCAATGGAAAGATCCTATAATAGAGAGATATTGGGAGAAAGAGAGAGACAGAGAAAAAAAAGAGAAAGAGGGAGAAGAAAAATATGGGCAAAAAAATAAATCCCCTTGGTTTCCGACTTGGTGGGGAAAACCAAAAGCATAGATCCCTTTGGTTCGCGCAACCAAAAAATTATTCCATAGGTCTCCAGGAAGATGAAAAAATACGAGATTGTATCAAGAATTATGTACAAAAAAATAGGAGAATATCCTCGGGTTTCGAAGGAATTGCACATATAGAGATTCAAAAAAAAATCGATCTGATCCAGGTCATAATCTATATTGGATTTCCAAATTTGTTAATAGAGGGTCGAACACGAGGAATCGAAGAATTACAGATCAATGTACAAAAAGGATTTAATTCTGTGAACCGGAGACTTAACATTGCTATCACAAGAGTTGCAAAACCTTATGGACAACCTAATATTCTTGCAGAATATATAGCTCTACAATTAAAGAATAGAGTTTCCTTTCGAAAGGCAATGAAAAAAGCTATTGAATTAACTGAACAAGCGGATACAAAAGGAATTCAAGTGCAAATTGCAGGACGTATCGACGGAAAAGAAATTGCACGTGTCGAATGGATCAGAGAAGGTAGGGTTCCCCTACAAACCATTCGAGCTAAAATTGATCATTGTTCCTATACAGTTCGAACTATCTATGGGGTATTAGGCATCAAAATTTGGATATTTGTAGACGAGCAATAATGGGCCTTTCCTTTTCTATCCAGTGATAGAACAAAAAACGACAAACTATTCTTTTTCCCTTCAATGAAAAATGAGCAATTCTAATTCTATAGGGTTGAATAAAAATTGGATTGATCATTTGGTAGAATTGCTATGCTTAGTGTGTGACTCGTTGGTTTTTCTTTAGAGTTGGGATTCAAAAAAAAAGGACTGGCCCCTAACTAATAACTATAGAACTTAGAACCAGCTCATTGCTTCGTATTATCGAGATCCAAGGAACCAGTCACTATATGATGTGTCAATCATATAGTTGTAGCAACTGAAATCTTTTTTCCATAAAGGAAAAATCAATCTGATTATGGATTGTGAAGCGAAAATAGAAGGATGTGGGTAAATGGAAGGGCGAGAGAAAGAGAGAAGGAGAATATCAATGGTATATGATTCCAATATGTATGGTCTATTATGAATCATCTCATAAAAGGCAGTGTGATAAAGCATCAATACTGATTCGTCCATAATTAGATGAATACGGTTCATAGGAAAAATACCAATAATAAAGAGCCTCGAGTCAATAGAGACTGAGGAGATTGACTTGGGAACGAACTTGAATTGAGGAGCTCCATTGCAGAGTTCAGGCCTAGCCATTAATGGAGAAGCTGTGGGAACGACGGAACCTGTGACTGCAGAAGATTCTATTGAAAACGAATCCTAATGATTCATTGGGTGGGATGGCGGAACCAACCAGGAACCAATTGATTTATTCTGAGAGGCCATGGGTTGACCCTACGAATGAAACAAATATTGAAAGAGTAAATATTCGCCCGCGAAACCCTTATTGAATTGCAAAATTTTGGCCGATTCGGTAAAGGTCAAGGATTCGTTATAAAAAGAAAGCAAAGGCATTATCTTCTATATATAGAAATATACGTCTAGCTATATATACAAGATATACAGATTCCTACGTGACAGATTCAATATCAATAAATCCCATGATTTAGTGTATTATTCAATAAATACATGTGTATCTGTAATATTATTGAATCGTTTCATTCGCGAGGAGCTGGATGAGAAGAAACTCTCATGTCCGGTTCTGTAGTAGAGATGAGGTTGAGAAACAACCATCAACTATAACCCCAAAAGAACCAGATTCCGTAAACAACATAGAGGAAGAATGAAGGGAATATCTTATCGAGGCAATCATATTTGTTTCGGTAGATATGCTCTTCAGGCACTTGAACCCGCTTGGATCACATCTAGACAAATAGAAGCGGGGCGACGAGCAATGACACGATATGCGCGCCGTGGTGGAAAAATATGGGTCCGTATATTTCCCGACAAACCCGTTACAGTAAGACCTACGGAAACCCGTATGGGTTCGGGGAAGGGATCTCCCGAATATTGGGTATCTGTTGTTAAGCCGGGTCGAATACTTTATGAAATGGGCGGAGTATCGGAAACTGTAGCCAGAGCAGCTATTAAAATAGCTGCGTGCAAAATGCCTATACGAACGCAATTCATTATTTCAGGATAGGGATGTGGAACCAAAGGGGTATTTATGATGAAAAAAACAATCGCGGATTTCTTTATTTCTGGACAGACAATATTTCTTTCTTTTTTCCTTCGACCTTTGCATTGAAAGAACAGATTAAAAAAAAAAATGATATGATTCAACCTCAGACCCATTTGAATGTAGCGGACAACAGCGGGGCTCGAGAATTGATGTGTATTCGAATCATAGGAGCTAGTAATCGCCGGTATGCTCATATTGGTGACGCTATTGTTGCTGTAATAAAAGAAGCAGTGCCCAATATGCCTCTCGAAAGATCAGAAGTGATCAGAGCTGTAATTGTACGTACATGTAAAGAACTCAGACGTGACAACGGTATGATAATACGATATGATGACAATGCAGCAGTTGTCATTGATCAAGAAGGAAATCCAAAAGGAACTCGGGTTTTTGGAGCGATCGCTCGAGAATTGAGACAGTTGAATTTCACTAAAATAGTCTCATTAGCTCCTGAGGTATTATAAATACTAGTAGATGAGACCATGATATAGTAGGGTATCTGAAATGGATCAATTAGTAGATTGTGTTTCACGCATATACTTTTAATAATTCATAAATAAAGAATCAAAAATTCACATAAAAAAAAACGGAACATGTTGATTATATCAAAATTAGGAGGCACCAATAATTATAGTTCGTCATGGGTAGGGACACTATTGCCGATATATTAACTTCTATAAGAAATGCCGACATGGATAAAAAAGGAACGGTTCGAATAGCATCTACTAATATGACCGAAAGCGTTGTTAAAAGACTTCGTAGAGAAGGTTTTATTGAAAACGTTAGGAAACATCGGGAAAACAACAAATCTTTCTTGGTTTCAACCCTGCGACATAGAAGAAATAGGAAAGGAACATATAGACTGATTTTAAAGCGTATCAGCCGACCCGGTCTACGAATCTATTCCAACTATCAACGAATTCCTAGGATTTTAGGTGGAATGGGGATTGTAATTCTTTCTACTTCTAGAGGTATAATGACAGATCGAGAAGCTCGACTAGAAGGAATTGGAGGAGAAGTTTTGTGTTATATATGGTGATCCTTCTGGTATCCGAAGTTGATCCGTAACTTCCTATTTGTGAAAAAGGAGAGGAAAGACGGGTTGTTTAATATCACTCCTCCTCCATTAGTTGATACTTCAAGGGGGTTACCTGGAATGAAAGAACAAAAATTGATTCATGAAGGTTTAATTACTGAATCACTTCCCAATGGTATGTTCCGGGTTCGTTTAGATAATGAAGATCTGATTCTAGGTTATGTTTCGGGGAGGATCCGACGAAGTTTTATACGGATACTACCAGGAGATAGAGTAAAAATCGAAGTAAGTCGTTATGATTCAACCAGGGGACGTATAATTTATAGACTTCGCAACAAAGATTCAAACGATTAGGTGTAGGTGGCTTTTTAAACATTCCTTTCGTGGGAATACAATTCGAGGTTCAAAATTTCAAGAGACTTATTTTCTTCCAAGGAGTAGATTCGGAATTAAGGTAAGGAATAACAAATATGAAAATAAGGGCCTCTGTTCGTAAAATTTGTGAAAAATGTCGACTGATCCGTAGGCGGGGACGAATTATAGTAATTTGTTTCAATCCGAGACATAAACAGAGACAAGGGTAATCTTTCTAAAAAGAAAAAGGGATTTTCTAAAGGACCCGATGGACAAATAAAGGATCTGTTTTGATATGAAATGGATATATCCGTATATCTCTGACTCATATTTATGAGATGATAAAATATGACAAAACCTATACCAAGAGTTGGTTCACGTAGGAATGGGCGTATTGGTTCACGTAAGAGTGGGCGTAGAATACCAAAAGGAGTTATTCATGTTCAAGCGAGTTTCAACAATACCATTGTGACTGTTACAGATGTACTAGGTCAGGTGGTTTCTTGGTCCTCCGCTGGTACTTGTGGATTCAGAGGCACAAGAAGAGGGACACCATTTGCTGCTCAAACCGCAGCAGGAAATGCTATTCGTACAGTAGTGGATCAGGGTATGCAACGAGCAGAAGTCATGATAAAGGGTCCTGGTCTCGGAAGAGATGCAGCATTACGAGCTATTCGTAGAAGTGGTATACTATTAAGTTTCGTACGTGACGTAACCCCTATGCCACATAATGGATGTAGACCTCCTAAAAAAAGACGTGTGTAGAAATAAGAATTGAACGGATTTCAAGAGAAATAAATGATTCAATGATCTGAAAAAAGAATAATATTATTATGGTTCGAGAGGAAGTAGCAGTATCCACTCGGACACTACAGTGGAAGTGTGTTGAATCAAGAACAGACAGTAAGCGTCTTTATTATGGCCGTTTCATTTTGGCCCCGCTTATGAAAGGCCAAGCAGATACGATAGGTATCGCGATGCGAAGGGCTTTACTTGGAGAAATAGAAGGAACATGTATCACACGTGCAAAATCTGAAAAGGTACCACATGAATATTCTACGATAGTCGGTATTGAAGAATCAGTACATGCAATTTTAATGAATTTGAAAGAAATTGTATTGAGAAGTCATCTGTATGGAACTCGTGACGCATCCATTTG